TGTTAATAGGACGAATCACACTTTTACCACTAAACTATACCCGCTACAATTGAATTATTGTATATTAATGAGCTATTTGTCGAACAAAGGAGTGATACATATAAAGATAGCATCAGAATGATGAAAATTGGAATCTTTACACAGACTCCGTCTTGACAGGGACTTGAGAAAATCCTAAATATATGAATATAAAAAAGTTTAGTTAACTATAATATAATAAGTTATACTTTTCGTTTCATGATAAGTTGTTACTGACAGTTCCGACTTGAAGAAGATATTGAAGTTGGACATAAAATAAAAAAGAATTCTACAAGAATCCGGAACTCCACCTTTATTTTATTTTCCAATTTCTTTTTGGAGTGCTAGATCTTATGAATTTTTGTCAATTAGATGGATCTTAAGTCTTCAAATCAAACAAAGTTTGTTACTTGAACAAAAAGTTTGTTACTTGAACAAGTAAGGTAAGTTAAGTCTAAGTCATAATAAGTCATAAATTAAATAATTTAAATTAAAAAAATATTAATAAATATAATATTTAAAAAATAATAAATAATATAAAACTGAAATAAAATATTAAATATTATATTAATTAAATATTAAAATTGAATTAATAATTATATAAATTAATATTAAATTAATATATATAATATATATAAATTTATATAAATTAATTTAATAATTAATATAAATATTCAAAAATGAAATATAAATATATAATATATATATATAAATATATATATATATATATATATATATTTGTATTTGTCTTGTAATTGTAATATTATATAATTATACTCATATTATATAATTAATATAATATTAATATAAATGGGATATGGGTAAGGCGAATTTTTATCAATCAATCGTTATGGTTATGTTATTTTAAGTGTCACATAAACATAAAAAATCCCAATTCAAAATTAGGAGAGATGGCTGAGTGGACTAAAGCGGCGGATTGCTAATCCGTTGTACGAGTTTTTCGTACCGAGGGTTCGAATCCCTCTCTCTCCGCTTTCGCTTTCTCTGGTCACTTGATATTTTTGAATTCGAAAAATATCGATCCTTTGTTTTATTTTATCATAGTTAAATGTATGGAATACATAAAAAAATATTCATAAAAAGCAAGGAAAAATGAGAAAAATCTCTTAGTTTTTTATTCCTCACGCCCAGGATTACGTCCTGGATCATTAGATAAGAATCCGAAGATGAAGAGAGAAACAAAGAATATCACTACTGTGTAAACGAAAAGTTTGAGAGTAAGCATTACACAATCTCCAAGATAAGATCATTTTTTGGTAAAAAAAGGAAATAGATTATCCATTTGAGTTTTGTAACACATGTACTATTTTGACATGACACCAAAATATGAAAAAATAAAGAACAAATTTTCTTGTGTTTTTTTTTTTTTTTTTTCTAAAAAAAAGAATGCATTTTTATTTCAAATTCATAAATTTATTTGTAATTAAGATTCTGATTTTTTCGTCATCAAAATGGTTATTGTAATATTAACAATTAGGTATTGTGGAAAAACCTAATCTAATAAAGTTCTTGCTCATTGGAAGGGCGGACGGAAGGGGAAAATGGACTGATCTAAATTTATCACTGCCTTTACCCAATATACAAGAATTTTCATTTTTTAATGGAGGATTTTTATTTGTAATGTAAGACTCATATGATCTTATCAAGAATTGTTAGAATTTTTTTTATCGAAAAAATCATGAATATTTTTAGTAGAGTATTAAGAACTTACTTCATCGAAAACTTACAGCAGCTTGCCAAACAAAGGCTAAGAGAAAGAAAAGTACAGGTATGACGGGCATAATGTCTACGATTGGATTGAAAAGAGCATAAGCCTCAGGCAATTTCCCGAAGAAAAAACTACTTGAGGAAAGGGCAGAATTAAGACAAATACAGATTAAACTAAAAAAAATATTAAGCATAACAAATAAACATTTCTTTTTGTAGATAATTTAATTTTTATTGAATTGTTGATATAGGGGAAAATAAAGAAAGAAGGTAGGTAAAAAATCCTTCTTTTTCTTTGATTTGAACTCCCCCAAAAAATTCAAATAAAAAATCCTCACATTTTCAAATGAGAATACAAGGAATTATACTTTCATACAATATCTTAATTGAATTATATGTAATGATCAATGCATTTTTTATTCTCTATCTACACAAATACCAGCAAGAATAACAAGATATCCTATCCCATATGTATTTATTTTATTTATTTTTATTTTTATTGTCATATTGTCTGGAATTGACGAATGCCCCACAACGGTAATAATGTTTATTGGTGTCAAATAGAAATCTAAATGGGGCGTGGCCAAGCGGTAAGGCAACGGGTTTTGGTCCCGTTACTCGGAGGTTCGAATCCTTCCGTCCCAGATCAATTCTTCAGAATCTAAATGCAAAAAATCTCTCCATTCATTAAGGCCTAAAGTAAGTGAATCGGGTATTCCACAGTCTATGTAGAGACTAAACGAAAGAATAGAGGTTTTTGGAGATAATTCTATTACATTACTGGTTTTAAATTAAAGCCCCTAAAACTAACTAGGATGGAGTAAAATTCAAATGGAACATCAAACATATTTTGACGCATTTACTTTTGTATCCGGTTTGTATCCGGTTCAAATGAAAAATTGTAAGTTAATATAGCAATTCGGATTCTGTCATTCTTTAATTAAATAAATATACATAATTACCTATACCTTTGGTAACAAATGTTCATTGTATATGATGGATGAATATGAAAAGATCATACTCCTCTGGTTCTGATTTATTTTTTTTTTATCTGAAAAAAAAAAAAAAAAAAAACATTGGTTTCTCAAAATTTCGGGTTCCAATTTAACCATTGATGATTCAGTTGGACATAGTAGAATTCTCATATCTATCTTTACTTTAATGAATGAGATATCCACTCAAAATTATTAGCTACTTGTTTATGATTGTGAGTACTGCTTGATTGAAGAAGAAATGGAATTCAGTAATTATTGGAAAACATATTTACAGTCATGGTGTTGAAGTACAAGATAAAATGATTTAATTTAGTTTAATTAAATTAAATCATTTTTATCGATTTCTTATGAATCCTTGGTACTCGAAGAAATGGAAGTATGAGAAATCCATTTTATTGAGAAAATAGACTTCTGATCCTTCTGGTTCATTGGAATTTTAGGCATTGGTATAGTTATTGTTTTTTGGTTAATAAATATTTTATTTGGTTAATAAATGATTTAGTTCCTGATTGGAATGAAAATTTAAGGTAATGAAAGATGAAAGACCCCTTTTTTAGGTCTAAAATGGATTTTTTTTTTGAGAAAAATGGGATCCTTTTTCATAACTGATCGTTCTGAACAATCTGTTGGTTGAATATGTAGTAAATAGGTCTAACAAGTGATTTCCTCATTTTTTTTGTAAATATAAATGGGTTTCCTTCATAGGCTAGAATATGGGAGTTAATTTGGATTCTTTTCTTGCTGAGACTTCTCAGGATCAGGATAAAAACTTTTTATCCATAAATAAAAGGAAAATGGATAAAAAAAGTATGTCCTAAAATATACCGATTGAGCCAATGACTATTCATGATTCCATATTGAATCAATTTCATCCCCGTTCGGAATTAAAGGAATGTTATGGTAAAACTTCGTTTGAAACGATGTGGTAGAAAGCAACGTGCGACTTGAAGGACGTGATCACTTGTGTGGATTCTGATATCCACCATTTTCTATAGAAATGAGGATGCTCTCGGCTCGACATGGTTTGTTCTGTTATACTAGGAACCCATTTTTGTTGGGTTGTAAGTAATAAGTAAATAGTACACGATAAAGCTCGAGTAGAAAGTAATGATTTGATTCATTTATCATATCGGGGGAAAGAATCTAGGGTTAATGCCAATCAATAAGCTGGACCAACTTTGTAAATATATCTTCAATTTAGAAATCGAAAGATTCAAATTCTAACAATTTGGAATCAAAAAGTCAAACTTGTTGGAATTGGTGAAACTATTTCGATCAAAAGTGTATTACAAGGGAATCGATCGTTCATATAATTTTTCCCTAGAAAGAAAGGGTATGTTGCTGCCGTTTTGAAAGGAGTAAGATCACCGAAGTAATGTCTAAACCTAACGATTCAACAAAGCAAAGATTAAGGATTCCGGAACAAGGAAACACTATTTTCAACTGTCTCAACAATTGTATCAAAATAAGGAATTAGAATAAGTAATCAAATTCAAATAGATTTGAGATGAGACAAACAAAAAAGGTTACAGACGACTCAATTAATTCTAAGGATTTCTATTCGAATTCTTTCAGAGCTACCCAACTTGAGTTATGAGTACAAATGAATGAAGTTTTGTTTTTTCTTTATGGAAAAAATAAAAAAATTCCAAGTCTAATTTATGATTTTATTTATGGTTATGGATCAGTTTGCCATTATACCATTATGACTATCACTATTGATATTTTATTTATTATTATATTATATATAATTTATTATTATTATTATTAATATAAAATATATTAAATATATTATAATTATATAATTAAATATAATAAATATAAATAATTATATAATAAAATAAATAATAAAAAAATAAATAAATTAAAATTAAATAAATATAGAAATTTAATATTAATTATATTATATTAGAATGAAAATAGAATGAAAATCATTCTTTCTTGAGCTTGAGCCGTACGAGGAGAAAACCTCTTATACGTTTCTGGGGGGGGGCTTTGTTTATCTATCCCAATGAGCCATCTATCGAATCGTTGCAATTGATGTTCGATCCCGAAGAGAAGGAAGAGATCTTCGGAGAGTGGGTTTTTATGATCCGATAAAGAATCAAACTTATTCAAATGTTCCGGCTATTCTATATTTTCTTGAAAAAGGAGCTCAACCCACAAGAACTGTTCATGATATTTTTAAGAAGGCCGAACTAATTGTCTAAAGAACTTTGAATTAATCAAAAGATTTTTGAAATACAAAATGGTAGTGCCTAGTATCTACTATATAGTATTCAGCATTTGCCCTTTTATTTCTCTATTCATACCCATGTTTTGTTGTTTTGGGAATTTACCAACCAAAACAAGTTAATCTTGCTTATTGTACTTCTATTGATTGAATAAACTCAAGATTTTCTCCACTTCTTCCTTATTTTTTTCTCCACATTTCTTTTTATGTCGTGCCAATTCAACACAAGTCTTTATGTGATTTATTTAATTAATTTTATTTGTTTTCTTCAACATGCAATTCATATTGACAATGGTGTATTGAACAAATATAATTCGATCGTAAATAAATGGATCCGTTTATCCCCATCCATATTTATACTGGTTATATTGGTTGTTTACTTCAATTATTAATGAATGAAAAGCAAATTTCTTTTTTTGAATTGATAAAAAAAAATGAAATATAAATATAAAGGTCTGTCAATACATTACATTGCTTTTTATATGGAAATCTGTTGTATTTTAATCGGATCTGCCCTGGTTTTTAAAACTTTTTTAATTGATCATCAATTCTTTATTTTCAAATTGAAATGAAAAATATATTCTATTTTGATTTCGATCGTATCTACTCTTCACATATTATATTCAATATTAGATGTATTTATCTGGGTTGCTAACTCAACGGTAGAGTACTCGGCTTTTAAGTGCGGCTATGATCTTTTACACATTTGGATGAAGCAACGAATTCGTCCAGACTATTGGTAGAGTCTATAAGACCACGACTGATCCTGAAAGGTAATGAATGGAAAAAATAGCATGTCGTATTGTATTAATTAGTAATGTAGAACTCATAGAGCATCCTTACGAGATCGGTACAAAAAAAACCTTTGATTTTTGGAAGGGAACAAAATGAATTCGCATTTACCCTTTGGTCGAGTGAATAAATGGATAGAGTCTTATGGCTCCAATTCTAGGCAAAGAAAAAGCGACGAGCTTCTGTTCTTAATTTGAATGGTTACCCGATCTAATCTAATTAGACGTTAAAAATAGATTAGTGCCTGATACGGAAAAGGGTTCCCCTGTGAGTAGATTATCAATTACTTTTTTTTTATTTAATGAATCCTAACTATTCTCCATTATAGATAGGGTAGAGTGGAGATGAATGTGTAAAAGAAAGAGCATACTGATAAAGAAAATGGATTCCAAAATCAAAAGAGCGATTGGGTTGCAAAAATAAAGGATTTTTAACCTTTTCTTTTTCTTGTTATGTTAACAAACATAAACCAATTGGATCTGGAAAGATAGGAAGAAGATCTGGCGATTGGACTCTCTGTTTTAAGGGTAACTTTTTCTTACTGTATACATACTTTATATACATATTTGTTCTAGCCATATCGCACTATGTATCATTTGATGACCAAAGAAATGTTTCCTGCCTCTGGTTCAAGTATAATTTAAAATGGAAGAATTAAAAGGATATTTAGAAATAGAAAAAAGTAGATCTAAACAACAACACTTCCTATATCCGCTTCTCTTTCAAGAGTATATTTACGCACTTGTTCATGATCATGGTTTAAATGTAAATGGATCAATATCCATTTTTTATGAACCCACGGAAATTTCAGGTTATGACAATAAATCTAGCTCATTACTTGTGAAACGTTTAATTACTCGAATGTACCAACAGAATTATTTGATCAATTCTGTTAATGATTCTAATCAAAATAGATTCGTTGGTCACAACCAGAATTTTTATTCTCAAATGATATCAGAGGGTTTTGCTTTCATTGTGGAAATTCCTTTCTCACTGCGATTACTATCCTCCCTCGAAGAAAAAAAAGAAATACCAAAATCTCAGAATTTACGATCCATTCATTCAATATTTCCATTTTTAGAGGATAAATTATCACATTTAAATTATGTATCAGATATACTAATACCTTATCCCGTCCATCTAGAAATCCTGGTTCAAATTCTACAATGCTGGATACAAGATGTTCCCTCTTTACATTTATTACAATTCTTTTTTCATGAATATCATAATTGGAATAATCTCGTTACTCCAAGGAAATCTAGTTATGGTTTTTCAAAAGAGAATCCAAGACTATTTCGGTTTCTATATAATTCTTATGTAGTTGAATGCGAATCTTTATTAGTTTTTCTCCGTAAACAATCCTCTTATTTACGATCAACATCTTCTGGAACTTTTCTTGAGCGAACACATTTCTATGAAAAAATAGAACATCTTGTAGTAGTTTGTTGTAATGATTTTCAGAAAACCCTGTGGTTGTTCAAGGATCCTTTCATGCATTATGTTAGATATCAAGGAAAATCCATTCTAGCTTCAAAAGGGCCTCATCTTTTGATGAATAAATGGAAATTTTACTTTGTCAATTTTTGGCAATGTCATTTTCACTTTTGGTTTCAACCCTGTAGGATCCACATAAACCAATTCTCCCATTTTTCTTTCTATTTTCTGGGTTATCTTTCAAGTGTACTAATAAATCCTTCAGTAGTAAAGAGTCAAATGCTAGAGAATTCTTTTTTT